TAAAATTCTAGGAATTCGTTGATAGTTCGAATAGATTCGTAGGCCAGGCCTACTGATACGTTTTAAATTTAAAATAGTTCGATAGGGTCCTTTCCTATTCCTTCTATGTCGTAGGGTTAAAACCAAAAAATATTTGTTGTTTTCCTGATGCTTCCTCACGTTTTTGATAAAACCTTCTCTTAAAAGTATTTTAACAATGTTTTCCGTGATGTTAGTGGATGCTATTTGAATCGTCCCTTTTCTATTCATGTCAGCATTTCGTATAGAGGTTATTATGTCAGCAATAGTGTCCCTACCCATGATAAACTAAAATTTTGGTTGTCTCCCATTTTTGATATAATCAACATGCTATTTTTTATTTATTTTTTAATTTTTATATTTTTGTTATTAAATAAAGGGATATGCGTCCGATACAACCTAATCCACTAATTACTCTATTTCATCCAAATACTATGTATAATATAACTATATTACGTATGATCTCATCTTATAATACCTCAGGTGCTAATGAAACTATTTTAGTGAAATTTAACTGTCTCAATTCTCGGGCAATCGCACCAAAAACTCGAGTTCCTTTTGGATTTCCTTCTTGATCAATCACAACTGCAGCATTATCATCATATCGTATTATCATACCGTTGTCACGTTTAAGTTCTTTACAAGTACGTACAATTACAGCTCTGATCACCTCTGATCTTTCTAGAGGTGTGTTTGGTAATGCTTCCTTGATCACAGCAACAATAATGTCACCGATATGAGCATATCGGCGATTACTAGCTCCTATGATTCTAATACACATTAATTCTCGGGCCCCGCTGTTATCCGCTACATTCAAATGGCTTTGAGGTTGAATCATATCATTTTTGAATCTGTTCTTTCAATGTTAATCCAAAGGGCGAAGTAAAAAAAAAAGAAATATTGTTTGTCAAAAAGAAACCTGCAATTTTTTTTTATCCCCAAGACTTCTTTTCTTTGGTTCTACGTTCCTATCCCGAAATAATAAATTGAGTTCGTATAGGCATTTTGGACGCCGCTATTGAAATAGCCTTTCTGGCTATATTTTCTGCTACTCCGCCCATTTCATAAAGTATTCGACCTGGTTTAACGACAGCTACCCAATATTCGGGAGATCCTTTACCCGAACCCATACGTGTTTCCGTAGGTCTTACCGTAACTGGTTTGTCTGGAAATATACGTACCCATATTTTTCCACCACGGCGCACATTTCTTGTCATTGCTCGTCGCCCTGCTTCTATTTGTCTAGATGTGATCCAAGCGGGTTCAAGTGCCTGAAGAGCATATTTACCGAAACAAATACGATTACCTCGATAAGATATTCCTTTCATTCTTCCTCTATGTTGTTTTCGAAATCTGGTTCTTTTAGGGTTATAGTTGATGGTTCTTTCTCAATTCCATCTCTACTACAGAACCGGACATGAGAGTTTCTTCTCATCCGGCTCATCGCGAATGAAACGATTCGAATTTGAGAATTTTATGAAAATATACTGAATCATGGATTCTTTGAGATTTCATCTAATCTATTAGAAATTTCTATATCTTGTTTGGATATATACTTAAACATGTATTTTTTTTTCTAGATAATTATTTCTATTTCTAGATAGTGAGATAATGTGGTTTTTTTCTAACGAATCTTTATTTTGTTTTGCCTTTGATCATATTATCATATTGGATCGAACAAGATTGAGTAATCTAATAAAAACCTTCGCGGGCGAATATTTACTCTTTCAATATCTATTTTAGTTGTAGGGTTAGCTCATGAATTCTCGGAATAAATGAATTGGTCCCTGGTTCGTTCCGCCATCCTACCTAATGAATTATTAGGATTCATTTTTCAATAGAATCTTACGTATTCATAGGTTCCATCGTTCCCGTCGCTTCGCAATTAATGGTTAGGTTTGAATTCTACAATGGAGCCCCTCATGAAATTTGTTCTTGAGTCAATCTTTTTAGTCTTTATTGGCTCGAGGCTCTTGATTTTTTTCTATGAATAGATTCATATACTTATGGATCAATCAGTATTGATGCTTTATTACACTGCCTTTTATGAGATGACTCCTAAACCTTACATATATTGGAATCCTATATCATTGATATTCTTTTTCTTTCTTTCTCTCAACCTTCCCTTTATCTGCATACTTTTTTTATATCATAATCAGATTGATTTTTTTTTTGTTTATGTAAGAAAGATTTCAGTTGCTACAATGATATGACCAATATATCATATCTTGACTGCTTTTTTGTATCCAGATAATGTGAAACGATGAGTTGGTTATTAGTTATATAGTTATTAGTTCACAGTAGGGGTCTGTCCATTTTTTTGGAATTCTATCCTATAAAAAAAAACCAACGAGTCGCACACTAAGCATAGCAATTATATGAAATCATCAATCAAATTTTTATTCAAACCTATAGAATTGCTTATTTTTTTGATTTAAGAGAAAAAGCATGAAAAGAAAAAGTTTTTTTTTTTTCTATTTTT